TGGTTAGAGTATTGCTTTCATACGGCGAGAGTCATTGGTTCAAATCCAATAGTAGGTAGAACTTATTAGATACCATGGAGTCCGGTATCTAATAAGTTTTTCTACCCATCCTCTTTTTTTCGTTCTCTAATCAGATTAGACTTCATTGTATGGAAGTATGGAATAAAAATGAAGTGTGTAGGGTATAATAAAGAACTCTTTTTCTTTTGATTATTTGATTACTACTAATAGGAAATTACATTGATAGCCTCTACTCGTGTCCTAGCTCGTCTTAGAGCTAGATTTGATTCAATTGCTTGTCTCTTACCCTCAGCTCTACTCAAATTAGCTTCAGCTATTTCAAGAGTTTGTTTAGCTTCTTGTGGATCAATGTCAGTACTAATTTCCGCATCATTTCCTAAAATAGTGATTTCATTATTACTTATTCTAGCGAAACCGCCCATAAGAGCTACCGTTAGCCATTGGCCGTTTCGCCGTATTCTCAAAAGACCTATATCTACAGCCGTGGCAATGGGGGCATGGTTCGGTAATACGCCAATTTGTCCACTATTAGTAGATAAAATAATTTCTTTCACTTCGGAATCCCAAATCATTCGATTAGGAGTCAGTACACAAAGATTTAAGGTCATTTCTTTAATTTGCTCTCCTCTTCTAAGTTCATAGCTTTCGCGGTAGCTTCATCGATGTTACCCACCAAATAAAAGGCTTGCTCGGGAAGACCGTCTAATTCTCCGGAAAGGATGAATTGAAACCCCCGAATTGTTTCTGCGAGATCAACATATTTCCCTGGAGAACCTGTAAATACTTCTGCAACAAAGAAGGGTTGTGATAAGAAACGTTCAATCTTTCGTGCTCTTGCTACGGTTAAACGATCTTCTTCGGATAATTCGTCCAACCCAAGGATAGCTATAATGTCCTGAAGTTCTTTGTAACGTTGTGAAGTTTGCTTAACCATTTGCGCAGTTCCGTAATGTTCCTCGCCAACGATCCGAGGTTGTAACATAGTTGACGTTGAATCCAAGGGATCTACTGCTGGATAAATACCTTTGGCAGCTAATCCTCTTGATAATACGGTCGTAGCATCTAAATGTGCAAATGTTGTGGCAGGAGCAGGGTCGGTCAAATCATCCGCAGGTACATAAACTGCTTGGATCGATGTTATAGATCCTTCTTTGGTAGAAGTAATTCTTTCTTGCAAAGAACCCATTTCCGTACTAAGGGTAGGTTGGTAACCCACTGCAGAAGGCATTCTACCTAATAAGGCAGAGACTTCGGACCCTGCTTGAACGAAACGAAATATATTGTCGATGAATAGAAGTACGTCTTGCTCATTAACATCCCGGAAATATTCCGCCATGGTTAGGGCAGTCAAGCCAACTCTCATACGAGCCCCCGGCGGTTCATTCATTTGACCATAGACTAGAGCGACTTTGGATTCTGCAATATTTTTCTCATTAATCACCCCGGATTCTTTCATTTCCATGTATAGATCATTTCCTTCACGAGTACGTTCACCCACTCCACCAAATACAGATACGCCTCCATGAGCTTTGGCAATGTTGTTGATCAATTCCATGATGAGTACTGTTTTACCCACTCCAGCTCCCCCAAATAGTCCAATTTTTCCTCCCCGGCGATAGGGGGCTAAAAGATCCACCACTTTAATCCCTGTTTCAAAGATTGATAATGTTGTATCTAACTGTATGAAGGCAGGTGCAGATCTATGAATGGGAGATGTTGTACGAATATCGACAGGACCTAAATTATCAACAGGCTCTCCAAGAACATTGAAAATTCGTCCGAGAGTAGCTCCGCCGACTGGAACACTTAGAGGAGCTCCTGTGTCAATCACTTTCATTCCTCTCATTAAACCATCTGTAGCACTCATAGCTACAGCTCTAACTCGATTATTTCCTAATAATTGTTGTACCTCACAAGTTACATTAATTTGTTGGCCGACAGTATCTCGACTCTTAATTATTAAAGCATTATAAATATTAGGCATCTTGCCCGGTGGAAAAATGACATCCAGTACTGGGCCAATAATTTGAGCGATACGCCCTAGGTTTTGTTCTTCAAGTGTAGAAACCACAGGATCAGAAGTAGTGGGATTGCTTCTCATAATCATAAATCATAATCATAATAAATATGTCGAAATTCTTTTTTGAAAAGTATTGAATCAAAAATCAATATCCGATAGCAAGTTGATCGGTTAATTCCATAAGAAATAAAAGGGAGTAAGCATTCGATTGAGTTAATACCACCCAATCCAATTCAATCCTTTACTCAGTGAATAAGTCAATTTTCAATTCTTTCTCTTGTCTTTTTTTTTTTTTTGTTGTGCACCTATTACCTATTCTTCTTCTTCTTTGATATACCACATATGTCTCCCTTTCTAGATGAATTATGCCTTTTTTTCAAATCTAGGATTTACATATACAACATCTATTACTGTCAAGAGGGGGGTTCCTATATTATTATTATTTCCTTTTCTTTATTA